AGAAGTGCTGATTTTCAAGAACGTGAATCTTATGATATGTTGGGAATCCTTTATTATAATCATCCACGCCTTAAACGTATTTTGATGCCGGAAAGTTGGATAGGTTGGCCCCTGCGTAAGGACTATATTACCCCCAATTTCTATGAAATACAAGATGCTCATTAAATGATAAGAATAAGAAACTAATGTTTAGTTATACGACTATGACACGATTCCAGATTTCATTCAAGCGACTGAAAATTTTTACGCCCCGTTCTAGATGAAAGAAAGTAAACGGACTTTAATTCATATTATGAATAATCTAAAAAAAACTGCATTTATATTCAAAAAATGGGAAAAAGTTATATCCATTTCATATGAGCAGAAACAATAGAATGAATCAAAAGAGTTCTGCACCATGAACTTTGTACTGCGCACATAACTTACTTAGATAGACCAGACCTCGGAAAGTCAAAGTAACGTAAGCAAGAGTGAAGAAATGGAATAAAATAAATAAATGTAAAAAAAAAATATGAAATTAAGAAATGAAAGAAAATACAGTATGATGAAACAAGAAAGAAAAAGGGGACGGCGCTTTAATTTCACTTTTTTCTTTACCATAACCATACATATATTTTTTACTAATCCCTCCAAGAAGAGATATATATCTATACATCTAGATTAGTAACTCTATGCTTTATACTATTAACGAAAATATATCCCGATCGATCTTGATTACGATGAATTTGTATGAATATCTATCCGATACATTATTTACATGTCAGGAACCAGATTTGAACTGGTGACACGAGGATTTTCAGTCCTCTGCTCTACCAACTGAGCTATCCCGACCATTTCCCATGCATCATACTGGTGTAGTTGTAGTGTTTGTGTCTATGTCAATTAAAGGGACTAAAAAGTAGTCAAAAATTTTACTAGTAAGCGTAAGGATAATGATATGGACTGTGAATGATTCAATAATAGAGATTATTTGCCCATATATGTTTATTTGTAGAGGTATTGTATCTATCGAAATTGGGATAGATTTTAGTTCGGATACATTTGTGTTGTGAAAGAATGGAGTGAATGAGAAAGTATAGTGAATTTTGTTTGAACTGAATCGCTGATGAGAAAAAGGAGGATAAATATTTAGGAAGTCAAATCACCTTTTTATTGGGGATAGAGGGACTTGAACCCTCACGATTTCGAAAGTCGACGGATTTTCCTCTTACTATAAATTTCATTGTTGTCGGTATTGACATGTAGAATGGGACTCTCTCTTTATTCTCGTCCGATTAATCTGTTTTTCAAAAGATCTATCAAATTATGGAATGAATGATTTAATAATTGAATTGAATATTCAATTCTTCTTTCAACTTCCATTGGCACAATAACTCTAATTCTGAATTTTTCATATTATAATTATCCATACAATATAATGGATTCGGGTCATGATTAATCGTTTGATTTGATATGTCAGTATGTATACGTATGTATTAGGTATATAGGAACATCCTTTCTATAATTTTGATAGACGGATTCCAACTACCAACGAAACGTAGTCAACTTCATTCGTTAGAACAGCTTCCATTGAGTCTCTGCACCTATCCTTTTTTTTATTCGAGTTTGATAAAACTAAGGTTTAGCAAACTAAGGATTTGGCTCAGGATTACCCATTTTAAATTCCGGGGTTTCTCTGAATTTGGAAGTTACCACTTAGCAGGTTTCCTTACTAAGGCTCAATCCAATCAAGTCCGTAGCGTCTACCAATTTCGCCATATCCCCCTTGATACCAAGATCCAGTTGGAATTTTCTTTTACTTTTTTTTTGTTTGGACCTGTTTAATTCGTTAGATAATTTTTTCTATATTGAAAAAGTGTATTGTATGCTCCTTATCTAGTTTTTTTGTCTATCCCCCATCAGTTCATAGTTTATATATATATATTGGATGAACCTTGTTTCAATAAGAAATTTATTTTATCATTGATGTATCCGCAATTCAATATGGATAGGTATATCCAACATATATACCTTTCCCCCTACCTTTAATTTTTACAGTACGACTTTAAATAGTGGAACGGTCGATATTCATTCTTTTTTTTTTCGTCCTATCTCTTCCCTTTCCGAATCAAACCAGAGGAATGTCTCATTTTAATTTAGATTGTATCTTTTCTTTATCCTTTTCTTATCTTAGCACCTATTATTTTATTCACTATAACTATAATATATAATTTACAATAAAATTATAAGTTACTAGTTAATAACTATTAAATTTCTATAATTTTATGGAATTGCTTTAAAAAGTTTTTCGTTTTCAGAAATAGTTCGATTTTTTATAATTGTAAATTACAATTTGATTAAATTGATATTCGTCATATTATAATTAATTAAATTAAATAAGTAAAATTCCATTTTTTTTATATCATTTTTTTTATTTTTATATTATTATATATATAATAGAAGGATATGAAGATATATATATATAAATAGAAGGACTATATATCGAAAATCTATCTAATATAGAAATTATATGGAAAATGAAAAAAAAATTACATACAAATATAAAAAAATAAATTATGTTATACATTATAGTTAGAAATAGTTCTATATATTATATTCTAACTATTCTATCTATATCGTTAGATTTAGATATAGTTAGTTCTAGAATAGTTAATAAAATATGAACTATATACAACTATATGGTTCTAGTTCATATTAGTTATAAATATATTAGATATAAATATAGTAAGTATAAAATAGCTAAGCTAAGATTGACTAATAGATGAAATCTGGTAGTTTCCTCGATTTTTATATATTATTTTTCTCTTATGTTATGTGATATGTGTATGTGATATGTGAGCCCGCTTAGCTCAGAGGTTAGAGCATCGCATTTGTAATGCGATGGTCATCGGTTCGACTCCGATAGCCGGCTTTTTTCTATCGATTTTTTACGTGATTTAGAGTCTCTCTCCCCATTTTCTCAAAATGTTGAATCACTGATACATCTATTATGTCGTGGTAACTTGCAACTATAAAAAACAACATATTGGAAGAATTAGATCTCTTTCTACAGAACAAATCATAAAAGAACAAATTATAAAAAGGAGCCACAACTTCCTATATATACAAAAAATGATAATTAATAATTAAAAATAATTATATATAGAAATTATATATAATATACATACATATATATACCAAAAATACAGATAGTGATACAATTTCTTTTATTCTACTTTGTAGTATTTTAATAAATTTAGCTTTGCTTTGTTTATCCTTTAGTTCAGTCTTAATTTAGAGTTCTGTTTTCATTTTTGTTTATTCTTAAACAATGAAATTTCAATAAAATACAAAAAAGGAGTCTTTATGTCTCGTTACCGAGGACCTCGTTTCAAAAAAATACGTCGTCTGGGTACTTTACCAGGACTAACTAGTAAAAGACCTAGATCCGGAAGTGATCCTAAAAACCAATTGCGTTCCGGTAAAAGATCGCAATATCGTATTCGTCTAGAAGAAAAACAGAAATTGCGGTTTCATTATGGTCTGACAGAACGACAATTACTTAGATATGTGCATATCGCTGGAAAAGCCAAAGGGTCAACCGGTCAGGTTTTACTACAATTACTTGAGATGCGTTTGGATAATATCCTTTTCCGATTGGGTATAGCTTCGACGATTCCTGGAGCCAGGCAATTAGTTAACCATAGACATATTTTAGTTAATGGTGGTATAGTGGATATACCAAGTTATCGTTGTAAACCGAGAGATATTATTACTACGAAGGATAACCAAAGATCGAAAGCTCTGATTAAAAATTATATTTCTTTATCCCCCCACGAGGAATTGCCAAAACATTTGACTTTTGACTCATTCCAATATAAAGGAGTAGTAAATCAAATAGTAGATAGTAAATGGATTGGTTTGAAAATTAATGAGTTGTTAGTCGTAGAATATTATTCCCGTCAGACTTAAACCTCACAAAAATAACAAAGAAAATTTAACAGAATTTTGTCTGTTTTCGCCGAAATAAAAATAAATAGATCTAAGGGCCTTGGTCCGAATTTTTATTATTTACCTATCACAAACGGACAAGCAGTAATATTTTTTGCTCTTTCTTTTTCCGATATTTGTATTTTATGTATCACAGTAATGTGATTAGGAATCGAGAATTTATATCAAATAAGGGTCCTCTTGTTGATATGATGGTATCAATTGTTATTTGATTTGGTTCAGTAACGTTGGTGAATTAAGATAAACGGAAAGAGAGGGATTCGAACCCTCGGTAAACAAAAGTCTACATAGCAGTTCCAATGCTACGCCTTGAACCACTCGGCCATCTCTCCTACATAATCTTATTATTGACCAGAAACCGAGTGAATAGTGAATAGCGAGTCATTCATATTATTGCAGTACAAGTGCGACGGATGAATAGTTCCATAGGAAAAATTCCTTTCAAATCAAATAAAATTTTCTATTTCTCAACAAAAATTTAGCTCATTAGCTATCCCATAGATCTAATACAAATTATTGAATCGTCCCGTGTATTTTTATATTTTAATTGTATGACATGGCGTATGCATGTTATGCAAACAAAAAACAAAATGGATACTTACCTTAGTCTAATCCATTTTTTTATAGAAAAATGATTTCGTTTTGTTTTTTGTTTCTTCTTTGGATCATAACCAAATAAAAACTTCTCGAATTATCAGAATCCGCAGTCAAATCCTTGGTTATTCAACTTAGATGAAATTGTTATAGTTCCATTCATTGTTATACTACGAAATTCGAATGAAATCGAATCTGATTTCAATATTTAATATCTCTCCTTGTCCAATCCAAACAAAAGGTCCACATCTTTTTTAAAAATTAGTCTGTTTTTATTTTATGTTATTTCGTACTATACAATTCCTTTAGTTTGTGGGATCATTTTCCCCTTACCCTAAGGGTAATGAAAAGAATTATAGAATGGATTGTTAATTATGCCAAGATCTCAGATAAATGCAAATTTTATTGATAAGACC